AGGATTATTTTCTTCTCGAGATCTTTTACTTTTTTTTCTCATGTGGGAGTTAGAATTAATTCCTGTTTATCTACTTGTAGCCATGTGGGGAGGAAAAAAACGTCTGTATTCGGCTACAAAATTTATTTTGTACACGGCAGGGGGTTCTATTTTTCTTTTAATGGGAGTTCTGGGCGTCGGTTTATATAGTTCTACTGAACCAATATTAAATTTTGAAATATTGGCTAATCAGTCCTACCCTGTGGCTTTGGAAATATTATTTTATATTGGATTTTTTCTTGCTTTTGCTGTCAAATTACCAATCATACCCCTACATACCTGGTTACCAGATACCCACGGAGAAGCGCATTATAGTACTTGTATGCTTCTAGCCGGAATCTTATTAAAAATGGGAGCGTATGGATTAGTTCGAATCAATATGGAATTATTTCCTCATGCTCATTCTCTATTTTCTCCTTGGTTAATAATAGTGGGCGCAGTACAAATAATCTATGCAGCTTCAACATCTCTTGGTCAACGAAATTTAAAAAAAAGAATAGCCTATTCCTCTGTATCTCATATGGGTTTTATAATTATAGGAATTGGTTCTATCACAGATATGGGACTCAACGGAGCCCTTTTACAAATAATCTCTCATGGATTTATCGGTGCTGCGCTTTTTTTCTTGGCTGGAACAACTTATGATAGAATACGTCTTCTTTATCTTGACGAAATGGGTGGAATAGCTATCCCAATGCCAAAAATGTTCACGATATTCAGTAGCTTTTCGATGGCCTCCCTCGCATTACCAGGTATGAGTGGTTTTGTTGCCGAATTAATAGTCTTTTTTGGACTAATTACTAGTCCAAAATTTCTTTTAATGACAAAAATCCTAATTACTTTTGTAATGGCAATTGGAATTATATTAACCCCTATTTATTTATTATCTATGTTACGCCAGATGTTCTATGGATACAAGATATTTAATGGCCCAAACTTTTATTTTTTTGATTCTGGGCCGCGAGAGTTATTTCTTTCGATCTCCTTTTTTTTACCCGTACTAGGTATTGGTATGTACCCCGATTTCGTTCTTTCACTATCAGTTGAAAAGGTTGAAGTTATCCTATCTAATTCTTTTTTTAGATAGTTTTTTTATAAATAAAAAATGAAAAAAATCTTATCATTTATAAAAAGGTTCGTTGTACAATGACAAAAAGAACGCTTTTTCTTCTCTTGTGTTAAGTAAAAAAACTTTGTGTGAACTAGGGAGAGCCTCGCGAATCAAAGTAACGGGTCTCTCCCTAGTTCACACAAAGTTTGATATGCGTTATATGCTTTTCTATTCCTATTGGTAAGTGGTAAGAACTCCTTTTTGAATTTAATTAGATGTTAATGTAAATGAACCATAACTATGTAATCCTATTCCTAATAGATTTACTCCAAAATAGCATATCCAAATTATAAGAAATCCAATAAACGCTACAATTGCTGAATTTGTACCCTTCAATTTTAGATTTGTTTGAATATGTAAATAAATTGCAAATATGATCCAAGTAATAAAAGCCCAAGTTTCTTTTGGGTCCCAACTCCAATAGGACCCCCATGCTTCATTAGCCCATACTGCTCCAGAAAGAATTCCTATCGTTAAAAAGAGAAATCCTAGACTAATAACCCGATAACTCCAATAATCCAATTGTTGAATCAATTGCGACTTATAATAATTCCTTGGAGAAAAAAAAGAAGTTTTTTTTAAAATATTTTTTTCTTCATTCATGTATTCGACTTTATCAAGGAAAAATGACTTATTTAAATTTAATAAATGATTACTCGTAGAAAAAAATTTTCTATTTTTTCGAACTGTAATGACTAGAAGTGATACTGATAATAATGATCCACATAAAAGGGCCACATATCCCAATATCATCATACTTACGTGCATTATTAACCACTCGGATTGAAGAGCAGGTACTAATATAGTGGATTCGTGTATTTCAGTTAAAAGGCCTGAGGTAGCAAAGCCCTGGGAAAAAATAGCACTTGGACCTATTATTGTGCTTAGAATATTTTGATTTTTTTTGAAATACGGAACTATATAAATAAAGGAAAAACTCCATGAAAGAAAGATTAACGATTCATTTAAATTACTTAGTGGAAAATGTTTCGAATAAATCCAACGAGAAATTAATAATCCTGTTATACACAAAAAAGTCGTTATCATGCCCTTTTCGGATGAATCATATAGTTTTACGATTTCATCGACAAAAAAGGTTATCAAATGAATTGTAATTAGAATTGAAACAGTCGAAAAAGAAATATGAGTTAATATATGCTCTAAAGTTGAAAATATCATAAAAAGAGTTCCTTAATTATAAAATCGAAATCGGCAATTGAATTCATTATTCATTATAGGATCTATTTTCTTTTTTTAGGAAATGACATGCCGCCACTCGGACTCGAACCGAGATGCTCTAGCACTGCTTCCTAAGAGCAGCGTGTCTACCAATTTCACCATAGCGGCTTGTCTTGACCTCATAATAGCCTATAAATAAGCAATCGTCTAGATTTAAGAATTCAATTGGGTGCAATATTTTCAGGAAAGATTCAAATCAATGAATAAAATCTGTTCAAATATGTCCTTGAACGTTCATTATTTTAGTTTAGGGTTTTAGTTTTATTGTGTATTTGAGAATCTTCTTTACTTGAATTCTTGTAAAACCAAAAAGTCTTACTATCCATTAAGGGATAGAACCTTTCCTCTAAAAAACATTTTTTAAATTAAATGTTTTTGATTTATTTAATTTTAAAAAGTACAACCAAAAAATAAGTTTTATCAATGAACAAAAAACCTATTTTAGATTATTCAAAATTCACACATATTTATCCATAAAATTTACACTAAGTGTTTTTGCGTGAATTGATGGCCAGAGATATATGGGCTCTATTCTATATAAGAATTTACAGAAAATCCAAAAGAAAAGTAAGAAAGTTGTGCAAAAAAAAATCTTTTTATAGTACAAATAAGTTGCTGGGGGAAATAAGACTCCTATTCTGGAAAGAAAATATATTAAAAAGAAAGTGAGTATCTTGTGTTTTTTTGTTAAAAAAAAAAGACTTTGTTTAAATTCGGTTTAAAGTAAAAGTAAAACAGAAGAATTCCATTTCCTATGAATTAATTCAACAGGAAATGGAATTTGAGAATTGTCTTTTTGAAACGGAAGAATTTAATTTTTAAGTCAGGTCAATTTAGATTTTTATAAGGTGTTCTGTTTTATTTCTTAATAACTTATTTTTTTATTTTATTTGTTTGTCGCACAAAAAAACTTTTTGAAATCCCGGTAGAAAGAGATTTCCCTAAAGAAAACGCTTTTAACGCTGACCAATAGCCTTTCCTTTTCCAAAAATTTTTACGAATACGCTTTTTTGATGCAGAAGTACGTTTTTTTGGAACTGCCATTTAAATAAAAATTAAGAGATTACTCATTGGTATAGCTGGATGTGAAAGACATCTATTGTTTAAAAAAATCTGCGCTTTTCTAGATAATTTTTTTTCTAAAATTCTAAAAGAATGGAATATGAACGATATGGTAAAATCGCATAAAATTTTTCTAAAAAATAAAAAACAAGAAGAATATTTTTAGTAACTTGTCAAAATTTGACTTGCATTTTCAAATTCAAAGGAGACTCATAATTAATCTTTGTCTTTTATATGATTTGACCAATTGTAACTTCTTGATTTGAATATTTGAAATATTTAGAAGAAATTCAGAAAGAGAAAGAATAAGTAAAAAGAAAGAAAAATTTTTCATTTTTATATTTAAGTTAGGTTAAGCTTAGTGCATATTTTCATTTTTTTATTGACTCCTTTCAAAAGAAGTAAGGTCCGATAAATCGGAAAAATTTAATTACGAATTTCAATTTTTTTATGCAACAGACATATCAATATGGGTGGATTTTACCTTTTGTTCCACTTCCAATTCCTATGTTAATAGGAGTGGGACTTCTTCTTTTTCCGACAGCAACGAAAAATCTTCGTCGTATGTGGGCTTTTCCAAGTATCTTATTGTTAAGTATAGTCATGATTTTTTCAATTAATCTGTCTATTCAGCAAATAAATAGCAGTTCTATCCACCAATATGTATGGTCTTGGACACTCGATAATGATTTTTCTTTAGAATTTGGCTGCTTGATCGATCCACTTACTTCTATTATGTCAATGTTAATCACTACTGTTGGAATCATGGTTCTTATTTATAGTGATAATTATATGGCTCACGATCAAGGATACTTGAGATTTTTTGCTTATATGAGTTTTTTCAGTACTTCCATGTTGGGATTAGTTACTAGTTCAAATTTGATACAAATTTATTTTTTTTGGGAATTAGTTGGAATGTGTTCCTATCTATTAATAGGGTTTTGGTTTACGCGACCTCCTGCAGCAAATGCTTGTCAAAAAGCATTTGTAACTAATCGTGTAGGGGATTTTGGTTTATTATTAGGAATTTTAGGGTTTTATTGTATAACAGGTAGTTTTGAATTTCAGGATTTATTCGAAATACTCAATAACTTGATTTATAATAATGAAGTCAACTTTTCCTTTGTTATTTTGTGTGCTGCTTTATTATTTACCGGTGCAGTTGCTAAATCTGCACAATTTCCCCTTCATGTGTGGTTACCCGATGCTATGGAGGGACCCACTCCTATTTCGGCTCTTATACACGCTGCTACTATGGTAGCAGCGGGGATCTTTCTTGTAGCTCGCCTTCTCCCTCTTTTCATGGTTATACCCTATATAATGAATTTAATCTCATTGATAGGCATAATCACATTATTATTAGGAGCTACTTTAGCTCTTGCTCAAAAAGACATTAAAAGGGGTTTAGCCTATTCGACAATGTCTCAATTGGGTTATATGATGTTAGCTCTAGGAATGGGGTCTTATCGAAGTGCTTTATTTCATTTGATTACTCATGCTTATTCCAAAGCATTATTATTTTTAGGGTCTGGGTCCATTATTCATTCAA